AATAGAATTAATATGATTAAAGAATTAATATGATTAATAAAAAATATATCTTATGGTAAAAAAAAAAGAATGTATATAAATAAATACACGAATATGTCGTATCTTGATATGTATAGTAGTGAGGGAGCATGGGACAAAAAATAAATCCACTTGGTTTCAGACTTGGTACAACCCAAAGTCATCATTCCCTTTGGTTTACACAAGCAAAAAACTATTCTGAAGGTTTACAAGAAGATAAAAAAATACGGGATTTTATCAAAAATTATGTACAAAAAAATATGAGAATAGCTTCTGGTGTCGAGGGAATTGCACATATAGAGATTCAAAAAAGAATCGATCTGATTCAAATCATAATCTATATGGGATTCCCGAAGTTATTAATAGAAGGTAAATCACGCAGACTCGAAGAATTACAGATGAATGTACAAAAAGAATTAAATTGTGTAAACCGTAAACTCAACATTTCTATTACAAGAATTGCAAAACCTTATGGAAACCCTAACATTCTTGCAGAATTTATAGCTGGACAATTAAAAAATAGAGTTTCATTTCGTAAGGCGATGAAAAAAGCTATTGAATTGACTGAACAGGCAGATACAAAAGGAATTCAAATACAAATTGCAGGTCGTATTGACGGAAAAGAAATTGCACGTGTTGAATGGATCCGAGAAGGTAGGGTTCCCCTACAAACAATTCGAGCAAAAATGGATTATTGTTCCTATCCAGTTCGAACTATCTATGGGGTATTAGGGATCAAAATTTGGATATTTATAGACGAAGCCTAATAAACCTTCAGTTTCGTTTCTGTTCTATACTAAATGATTGAAGAAAAAACGATTTCATTCTTTGTCTAATCAAGCCAAACAAAAAGAAAAACTTCGACAATTCTATAGGGTTGAATAAAAAGTAGATTAACCATTTGATATAATTGCTATGCTTAGTGTGTGACTCGTTGATTTTTTTAAGGTTATAAAAAAAAAAAGACTGATCCATAGTGTCAACTAAGAACTATAGAACTAATAACCAACTCATCGCTTCGCATTATCTGGATCAAAAGAAACAGTTCCGATAGGATCTATTGGTCATATCATTGTAGCAACTGAACTCTTTTGTTGCATAAACAGAAAAACAAATCGGATTATGGGTTTGAGTTGTAAAGCGCAATTTACTAAGGATGTGGATAAGTGGAATGGTGAGAGAAAGAGAGAAAAAATAGCAATGATATATGATTCCAATCTAATATGTACGGTCTCTAAATAATCGCAGAAAAAACAATGTATCTAATAAAGCATCAATATTGAGATTCATCCCTAATTTGTTGATAGAACAACAAAAAGAGCTTCGAGCCAAGAAAGATTAAGAGGATTGACTCAAGAACAAAGTCTACGAAAAGCTCCATTGTAAAATTCAGACCTAACCATTAAGAGAGAAGCGATGGGAACGACGGAACCCATGAATGCAGAAGATTCTCTTGAACATGAATCCTAATTATTCATTGGGTGGGATGGCGGAACGAACCAGGAACCTTTTCATTGATTCTGAAAAGTGCTAGGCTAACCCAACAACTGAACTAGATATTGAAAGAGTAAATATTCGCCCGCGAAAATTTGATTTTATTGGATTGTTCAATTTTAAGCGATCCGATACGATAAAAAGAAACGGAAAGTAAAAATTCGTTAGGCTATAAAAAAAAGATGATCCATAAAAACTCGAATTATCTATAACTATAAATATATATATTTAGTTATAGAGCAAAAAAAGTCTAGAAGAATTTGAAATAAACTAGATAAAATTTGAAAGAATCCATGGATTCAGTGTATTTTTCATTACTTACATAGATGGATATATAAATTTACTATTTATCAATCTTTTCTTTTGATTCGCGAGGAGCTGGATGAGAAGAAACTCTCATGTCCAGTTCTGGAGTAGAGATGGAATTGCGAAACAACCATCAACTATAACCCCAAAAGAACCAGATTTCGTAAACAACATCGAGGAAGAATGAAAGGAATATCTTATAGAGGTAATAGTCTTTGTTTCGGTAGATATGCTCTTCAGGCACTTGAACCTACTTGGATCACATCTAGACAAATAGAAGCAGGGAGACGAGCAATGACACGAAATGTACGTCGTGGTGGAAAAATATGGGTACGTATATTTCCAGATAAACCAGTTACAGTAAGACCTGCAGAAACACGTATGGGGTCGGGTAAGGGATCCCCCGAATATTGGGTAGCTGTCGTTAAACCGGGTAGGATACTTTATGAAATAGGGGGAGTAGCGGAAAATGTAGCTAGAAAAGCTATTCAAATAGCAGCATCCAAAATGCCTATACAAACTCAATTTATTCTTTCGGAATAGAAATGTAAAATGAAAGGCAAGAAGTCTTTCTTTCCTTTGGACTAACAAAAAACAATTGCGGGTTTCTTTTTTGGACAAAAAATATTTCTTTTTTTTTTTTCTGCGCCCCTTTTGCATTTAAAAAATAGATTAAAAAATGATATGATCCAACCCCAGACCCTTTTGAATGTAGCGGACAACAGCGGGGCGCGAAAATTGATGTGTATTCGAATCATAGGAGCTAGTAATCGCCGATATGCTCATATTGGTGACATTATTGTTGCTGTGATCAAAGAAGCAGTACCAAATATGCCTCTAGAAAGATCCGAAGTGATCAGAGCTGTAATTGTACGTACTTGTAAAGAACTCAAACGTGATAACGGTATGATAATACGATATGATGACAATGCTGCAGTTGTCATTGATCAAGAAGGAAATCCTAAAGGAACGAGAATTTTTGGTGCGATTGCACGAGAATTGAGACAGTTAAATTTTACTAAAATAGTTTCATTAGCCCCCGAGGTATTATAAAACAAAATCGTGAGATAGTTATAGTAAAATTGACTTGAATGAAATCGATTAATTATTAGTAGATTATGTCTCACGTATATACCTTTAATAATTTAAAAAGAGCATGTTTATTATATCCAAATTTTGAGAAACCACTAATTTTAGTTCATCATGGGTAGAGACACTATTGCTGATATAATAACTTCTATACGAAATGCTGACATGAATAGAAAAGGAACAGTTCGAATAGCATCTACTAACATCACTGAAAACATTGTTAAAATACTTTTACGAGAAGGTTTTATCCAAAATGTGAGGAAACATCGGGAAAACCAAAAATATTTTTTGGTTTTAACCCTTCAACATAGAAGAAATAGTAAAGGACGATATAGAACTGTTTTAAATTTAAAAAGGATAAGTCGACCCGGCCTACGAATCTATTCTAACTACCAACGCATTCCTAGAATTTTAGGTGGGATGGGAATTGTAATCCTTTCTACTTCTCAAGGTATAATGACAGACCGAGAGGCTCGACTAGAAAGAATCGGCGGAGAAATTTTGTGTTATATATGGTAATCCTTCTAATATCCGAATTAGATCTGAAACCTCTTATTTGTGAAAAAAAAAAGCGCAAGGAAGGGTTGTCTAATATCACTCTTCCTCCATCAGTTGATACACCAAGGAGGTTTTACCTCAAATGACAGAACAAAAGTGGGTTCATGAAGGTTTAATTATTGAATCACTTCCCAACGGTATGTTCCGGGTTCGTTTAGATAATGATGACCTAATTCTAGGTTATGTTTCAGGAAGGATCCGGCGTAGTTTTATACGGATCCTACCAGGAGATAGAGTCAAAATTGAAGTAAGTCGTTATGATTCAACTAGAGGACGCATAATTTATAGAATTCGCAATAAGGATTCGAAGGATTCGATCGATTAGATGGTTTTTTATTTTACCCTTCAACATTATTTTCGGGAGGATACAATTTCAGATTCCAAATTTCAGGAAACTTAGTTTCTTCCAAGAATCAATTCATAATTAAGGTAAGGAATGAAAAATATGAAAATAAGAGCCTCTGTTCGTAAAATTTGTGAAAACTGTCGACTGATCCGCAGGCGCGGCCGAATTATAGTAATTTGTTCCAACCCGAGACATAAGCAAAGACAAGGCTAATCTTTCGAAAATAACTCTCTAAAGAACCCCTAAGGAAAAAAAAAAATAAAGGATTCGTTTTAACATGAAATGGATATATCCATATACCTCTGACTCATATTTATGAGATGATAAAATATGGCAAAACCTATACCAAAAATTGGTTCACGCAAAACCGGGCGTCTTAGCTCACGTAAGAGTGGACGCAGAATTCCAAAGGGAGTTATTCATGTTCAAGCAAGTTTCAACAATACCATTGTGACTGTTACAGATGTAAGGGGTCGGGTAGTTTCTTGGTCCTCGGCCGGTACTTGTGGATTCAGGGGTACAAGAAGAGGAACACCATTTGCTGCTCAAACCGCAGCAGGAAATGCTATGCGTGCAGCAGTGGATCAAGGTATGCAACGAGCAGAAGTTATGATAAAAGGTCCCGGTCTTGGAAGAGATGCAGCATTACGAGCTATTCGTAGAAGCGGTATACTATTAAGTTTCGTACGAGATGTAACCCCGATGCCACATAATGGCTGTAGACCCCCGAAAAAAAGGCGTGTGTAGAACTAAACACTGAAGATATTTCAAGAGAAATAAATGATTCAATGATCTGATCAAATAATATTACTATGGTTCGAGAGAAAGTCACAGTATCTACTCGGACACTACAGTGGAAGTGTGTTGAATCAAGAGCAGATAGTAAGCGTCTTTATTATGGACGTTTTATTCTGTCTCCGCTTAGGAAGGGTCAAGCCGATACAATAGGTATTGCAATGCGAAGAGCTTTGCTTGGTGAAATAGAAGGAACATGTATCACACGTGCAAAATCTGAGAAAATACCACACGAATATTCTACCCTAATAGGGATTCAAGAAGCAGTACATGAAATTTTAATGAATTTGAAAGAAGTTATATTGAGAAGTAATCTCTATGGAATTCGCAACGCATCTATTTGTGTCAGGGGTCCTGGCTCTGTAACTGCTCAAGACATCATCTTACCACCTTC